AGGCGCAGATCTATGAATGGGAGATGTTGTACGAGTATCTACAGGACCTAAATTATCAACGGGCTCTCCAAGAACGTTGAAAATTCGTCCTAGAGTAGCTCCACCGACTGGAACACTTAGAGGAGTTCCCGTGTCAATTACTTCCATTCCTCTCGTCAGACCGTCTGTAGCACTCATAGCTACAGCTCTGACTCGATTATTTCCCAATAATTGCTGTACTTCACAGGTTACATTAATTTGCTTACCGGCGGTATCCTGACCCTTAACTATCAAAGCGTTGTAAATATTAGGCATCTTGCCCGGGGGAAAGGCTACATCCAGTACCGGACCAATGATTTGAACAATACGCCCCTGATTTTTTTCTTCGAGTGTAGAAACCCCAGGACCGGAAGTAGTAGGATTGGTTCTCATAATAATAATCAAAAGTGAAATATGTCGAAATCGATTGCGAATAATTACCGAATTGAAAAGAAATGGAAATGTCCGATATCAAATGGGTCGGTTAATTGAATAAGAATGAATAAGAAATAGAAAGTGAGAGTTCGACCGATTTGATTTTGTTAGTACCTTACGACCAAATTCCATTTTTTACTCATTCAATGAATGAGTTCATTTTCAAGTTCAACCAACGCCTTTTTTCAAACAAAAAATATCAAGTAGATAAATAAGAATCATGAGAAAGTCTTTTATTTCTCTATCATTAGATAGAATTCTATCCCTATTTTCTATGTAATTCGAACCGGATCTCTATTTAGAATATGATTCATTATTCCTATCTTATTGACCGTTGCTCATTCCTTATTTCAGCATATTCATTTCCGCCTACTCTTGTTTTATTTATCTTTTTCATGTTCATGTATGAATGGAATCCCGCCGATTTTCCCATCTAGGATTTACATATACAACATATACCGCTGTCAAGGGTGAATATTTTATTATTTCGGTATTTCGATGAAGAGACTTTTTGAAATTTTCAAAGATTGGGTTGCGCCATATATATGAAAGAGTATACAATAATGATGTATTTGGTGAATCAAATACCATTGTCTAATAACGAACCGTTCAAATTAGTGGATAGTTGGTACTATTTAATTGAAAATTTTGTGAGAAATATTCTCCTGTTTGTGAAAGGTTTCATTCACGCCTAGCTTAATCCATGTCGAGTAGACCTTGTTGTTGTGAGAATTCTTAATTCATGAGTTGTAGGGAGGGACTTATGTCACCAAAAACAGAGACTAAAGCTTACGTTGGATTCAAGGCTGGTGTTAAAGATTACAAATTAACTTATTATACTCCTGAGTATGAAACCAAAGATACTGATATCTTGGCAGCATTCCGAGTAACTCCGCAACCCGGAGTTCCGCCCGAAGAAGCAGGGGCTGCAGTAGCTGCCGAATCCTCTACTGGTACATGGACAACTGTATGGACCGACGGACTTACCAGCCTTGATCGTTACAAAGGACGATGCTACCACATCGAGCCCGTTGCTGGGGAGGAAAATCAATATATTTGCTATGTAGCTTATCCTTTAGACCTTTTTGAAGAAGGTTCTGTTACTAACATGTTTACTTCCATTGTGGGTAATGTATTTGGCTTCAAAGCCCTACGAGCCCTACGTCTGGAAGATCTACGAGTTCCTCCTGCTTATTCCAAAACTTTCCAAGGCCCACCCCATGGAATCCAAGTTGAAAGAGATAAATTGAACAAGTATGGTCGTCCTTTATTGGGATGTACTATTAAACCAAAGTTGGGGTTATCGGCTAAGAACTACGGTAGGGCGGTTTATGAATGTCTCCGCGGTGGCCTTGATTTCACCAAGGATGATGAAAATGTGAACTCCCAACCATTTATGCGCTGGAGAGACCGTTTCGTATTTTGTGCCGAAGCTCTTTATAAAGCGCAGGCCGAAACGGGTGAAATTAAAGGACATTACTTAAATGCTACGGCAGGTACATGCGAAGAAATGATGAAAAGGGCCGTATTTGCTAGAGAATTGGGAGTTCCTATCGTAATGCATGACTACTTAACGGGGGGGTTCACCGCAAATACTACCTTGGCTCATTATTGCCGAGACAACGGCCTACTACTTCATATCCACCGTGCAATGCACGCAGTTATTGATAGACAGAAGAATCATGGTATGCACTTCCGTGTACTAGCAAAAGCATTACGTATGTCTGGTGGAGACCATGTTCACGCAGGTACGGTAGTAGGTAAACTAGAAGGGGAGCGGGAAATTACTCTGGGTTTTGTTGATTTGCTACGTGATGATTTTGTTGAAAAAGATCGAAGTCGCGGTATTTATTTCACTCAAGATTGGGTCTCTATGCCAGGCGTTTTGCCAGTAGCTTCAGGGGGGATTCACGTTTGGCATATGCCTGCCCTGACCGAGATCTTTGGGGATGATTCCGTACTACAGTTTGGTGGAGGAACTTTAGGACACCCTTGGGGAAATGCACCCGGCGCAGTAGCGAATCGTGTGTCTTTAGAAGCGTGTGTACAAGCTCGTAATGAAGGACGTGATCTTGCTCGTGAGGGTAATGAAATTATTCGTGAAGCTGCTAAATGGAGCCCCGAACTGGCGGCTGCTTGTGAAGTATGGAAAGAAATCAAATTCGAATTCGAAGCAATGGATACCTTGTGATCCAGTAGTTCTAGTTTGTTCCTTTAGTTTCAATTAAACTCGGCCCAATCTTTTACTAAAAGGATTGAGCCGAATAAAATAGAATAAAATAAAGAAAATAAAGAAAAAGCAACGAGGATCCCATGTATTTGCATCTATTTTGCATAATATTATCTATATAGATAGATAATATATGTCCACCTTGCCTAAGATATAAATAAAAAATAAGATCTAAGATTTAATAACTCAACGCTGCTATTGTTAGATCCATAATTAATCCTATGGATCCTTAGGATTGGTGGATCCTTTTATATCCCACAGTTTAGGATCATAAAAAAATCAAACAAACTAAGGGTCACAATTTCTTCTACCCATCCTGTATATTGCCCTTTTCATTCTGTGTTGCAATAGAAATTTCTTATTCTCTTATATAAGAATTTCTTATTCTCTTATATAATATTATAAGATATATATATATATATAATATTATAAGATATATATATATATATATAATATTATAAGATATATAATAAGAGTGCGTATTCTATTATAATAGTATGAGATTTTACGAAAGAAAATGATTTCTTCATAGTATAGTATAGTGAAGAAGAATTTTGATCTTTTTCTTGTCGATAATAATTTGTATACAACATGGGAGAAACCTCTCCCTCTTTCTATTTTATATAGAAGAAAAGGTTCTATCATATCTATCATATATAGTAAATTACTAAACATTCCAGATTCCCATGAGAAAATCATTTATTTATTGCAATACTTAACTCCCTAATTGCAATACTTAACTCCCTATTATATTACTTAATTTCATAATCTTAGTGATTGAATTTATATGTTTATTACGATAGGAGATAAAATAGTGAACTGATTATTCATCGAATGACTATTCATCTATTGTATTTTCATTCAAATAAGGAAAGGTTCTATGGAAAGGCGGTGGTTTAATTCGGTGTTGTCTTACGGGAAGTTAGAATACTGGCGCGGGCTAAGTAAATCAATGGGCAGTTTTAGTAGTCCTATTGGAAATATCAGCGGAAGTGGGGGCTCCACTATAAATGATAGGGATAAAAATATTGAGAATTGGGGTGATAGGGGCAGTTATAGTTGCCCTAGTGTTGATTATTTATTCGGTGTTATGGACATTTTGGGTTTGGTTTCTGACGAGACTTTTTTCGTCAGGGATGGTAGTGGTGACACCTATTCCGTATATTTTGATGTCGAGAGTCAGGTTTTTGAGATTGACAATGATAGTTCTTTTCTAAGTGAACTAGAAAGCTCTTTTTCTAGTTATCTGAATAGTAGATTTGGGCCGAAGGACGACAATCGCGATTATTATTGTTACATGTATGATACGAAATACAGTTGGAATACGCACATTAATAGTTGCATTGATAGCTACCTTCGCTCTGAAATCCATATTGATAGTTACATTTCAAGTAGTAGAGACTATTACAACGATAGTTACATTTATACTTTCATTTTTAGTGAAAGTGTAAATGATAGTGAGAGCGGGAGCTCGGGTATAAAAACTAGCACTAATGATAACGATTCCAATATAAGAGAAAAATCGAACGATAACGATTTCGATATAAATAAAAAATACAGACATTTATGGGTTCAATGCGAAAATTGTTATGGATTAAATTATAAGAAATTTTTTCAGTCAAAAATGAATATTTGTGAACAATGTGGATATCATTTGAAAATGAGTAGTTCAGATAGAATCGAACTTTCGATTGATCCGGGCACTTGGGATCCTATGGATGAAGACATGGTTTCTATCGACCCTATTGAATTTCACTCGGAGGAAGAACCCTATAAAGATCGCCTCGATTCTTATCAAAGAAAGACGGGTTTAACTGAGGCCGTTCAAACAGGTGTGGGTCAACTAAACGGTATTCCTGTAGCAATTGGGGTTATGGATTTTCAGTTCATGGGGGGTAGTATGGGATCTGTAGTAGGCGAGAAAATAACCCGTTTGATCGAGTATGCTACTAATAGATCTCTACCCGTCATTATGGTGTGTGCTTCTGGGGGAGCGCGCATGCAAGAAGGAAGCTTGAGCTTGATGCAAATGGCGAAAATATCTTCTGTTTCATACGATTATCAATCAAATAAAAAGTTATTCTACGTATCAATCCTTACATCTCCTACAACTGGTGGAGTAACCGCCAGTTTTGGTATGTTGGGGGATATCATTATTGCCGAACCCAACGCCTACATTGCTTTTGCGGGTAAAAGAGTAATTGAACAAACGTTGAATAAAACAGTTCCCGAAGGTTCACAAGTGGCTGAGTATTTATTCCATAAGGGCTTATTCGATCTAATTGTACCACGTAATCCTTTAAAAAGTGTTCTGAGTGAATTTTTTCAGTTACATGGTTTCTTTCCTTTGAATTCTAATTCAAAGCATTAGCCTCAATTATTTTCAACGAATTGGAGTTCATCGGAATAAAATCAAAATAACAATAAAAACAACGTAGTTTTTCTTTGGTTACATAAGTTCACAGTTCGATAGTAAGAATATAAGTAAGAATCAAATCAAAAGTTTTGGATAATGACTTTTTTCGTTTTTCTCCAGATTGAATCGATTTTTCTCCTATCCCTTATTTTAGTACAGTATTACTGATTACTAATCAGTAACCCCCTATATTAGGGGAAAGGGTGAATTCTTCTTTTCTAGGGATAGCATTTTTTAGGAAAATAAAAGAAATTCTATGTTCCCTTATTACGTATTAAGATATAGAATACGAAAAATGCAAATAATGAAAATTTCTAATCGAAGTCTTGCCTATTTTTATATCTCCTGAGAACCCACATTTTGGACTAGGAATTCCCGTTTTGTTAGATTGGATCCTAACGAATGAATCCTTATAAGAAAAAGGCCTTATTATTATTAATCAGAAGATTAAGGGGGAAAACTAATAAAAAAGCGGATTATCTATCATAGACCCATTTCATGTAGAAAGCTAAATAGGCACACCCCCTTTTGTTCTACATTCTTTTCACTTATGATATACTTATCATACTTATAATATACTTATTATAAAATATCTTTATAATATAACATAACAGGTACAAATATTTAATCGAGGCACCCGTTCTATGACAGATTTCAGTTTACCCTCTATTTTGGTGCCTTTAGTAGGCCTAGTCTTGCCGGCAATTGCAATGGCGTCTTTATCTCTTCATGTTCAAAAAAACAAAATTGTTTAGCTTTGATGTAACCAAACCCTATCAATTTATTTTATTATTTGGCTTTGGATGATAATGATAATATAGATATCGATTTAGTAGAATATGGTACGACGTGTAGATCTTTACGAACACAAACAAAAAGCAGTTATGCACATTTTGTCTAGATACATGATAGATGAATCGAGTATATACATATAGGGATAACTGTTTTCAAAAAAGAAATTATCGGATCGGAAATAGAAAGTCAGTTTATCTATATGTTATGTAGATATACATAGTAAGATCATACTATAGAGGAATATTTTCTTTCTTATTTTACTTGCTAACCTGTTTGGTGAATTATTCCTAATGGATTGGATGGTATGATCATAGTGCTAGTTGATGAGAGTTACTTCGAGAGCAAAAAAATAATATAAGAAAGTCAAATCTATTTCATTTGGCTTAGCTTATTCTATCAATTCCAATAGAATACAACTGGATCTAGTATGAACCGGCGATCAGAACGTATATGGATAGAATTTATAACGGGGTCTCGAAAAACAAGTAATTTCTGCTGGGCTTGTATCCTTTTGTTAGGCTCGCTAGGATTCTTATTGGTTGGAATTTCCAGCTATCTTGGTTGGAATCTCATACCCCTATTCCCCTATCAGCAAATCGATTTTTTCCCCCAAGGGATTGTCATGTCTTTCTATGGAATTGCTGGTTTGTTCATTAGTTCCTATTTGTGGTCCACGATTTTGTGGAATATAGGTAGTGGTTATGATCGATTTGATAGAAAAGAAGGAATAGTGTGTATTTTTCGTTGGGGATTCCCTGGAATAAATCGCCGCATCTTCCTACGAGTATTTATGAGAGATATCCAGTCCATCCGAATCGAGGTCAAGGGGGGTGTTTATCCTCGTCGTGTCCTTTATATGGACATCAGAGGCCAGGGGTCCGTCCCCTTGACTCGTACTGATGAGAATTTCACTCCACGAGAAATTGAACAAAAAGCTGCGGAATCGGCCTATTTTTTGCGCGTACCAATTGAAGTATTTTGAAATGAACTGCATAATGATAATTTTTTTTTTTCAGTATGGGCGAAGGAACTCGGGAATACCCTTTTTGAATAGGGCCGGGGTCCCTTTGTTTATTAGAGCAAACCGCGTTCGATTCTATTTTCCCTGTTCCATTAGTAATACCGCCGTGACCTATAGAATAAAACAAACAGACGTATATAAAAGAAAAGAATCATAAGAAGACGCCTTTTTCAACAAGGGATTTTTTATGCATAATGGAAAACTCCATTTTTTAGACTAGTATCTAGTATAAAGTAAAATAAGCATGAATTGTATTCATCATACATATCAGAGCATAATCCTTCGGAATACTGTACAGAATTCATTTTTTTATTTTTAGGGAAATACTTTGTTTTGTTCAATCAATATGCCAATATACCATATTACTATATACATACAGATGGGTTATCTCTCATAAATTATCTCTCCTTTTTCAAGAGATCTTTATTTTTATCCCCTCTTTTGTTCCTTGATAACTAAAGTATTTGATCTCTCATAAACATCCAACTTTTCTCCCGCTTTCCCCTCGTCCATTTCGGATTTTCTCATCAATATTCGTCGTCAGAAATATCCCTAAACTACCCCTGTGGTGTGGGCGGCTAGTGAAACATTTTTTCAATTATTGATTACCGAGGGAATGGAATTTCTTTCGTCTAGAAATGCGAAGAAGATTCATTACTTATTTAATGTTTAAGTGATTTAATGTTTAAGTGAAGGCGACTTTCAAGCATTCATCGAAAGAAACAAATGAAGAGAGGGTTGATTTGATCCATTGAGATATCTATCTGGAACGAACAATATTGGATCATTTCTTCACTCGAAAGAAAGAGGGGCCTTATCTATATCTTCTACTTAATATATATATCTTTATATATATCTTCTAGATATAGATATGAGCACTAAACGATCCAAGGTAATAGATCCACAGGTTCCATACCTTTTTATCGAACTCATGCTTCATAGAAATATCAGATTAGACGGAGTTTACGAATGAAGTAGGTTCATTAACAATTCAAAGAATAGATTCAAAGTGCCGAAAAAGAAAGCATTGGCCCCGCTCCTATATCTTGTATCTATAGTTTTTTTACCGTGGTGGATCTCTCTTTCATTTCAAAAAAGTCTGGAACCTTGGATTACTAATTGGTGGAATAGCAGGAAATCCGAAACTTTTTTGAATGATATTCAAGAAAAGGGCGTTCTAGAAAAATTCATAGAATTAGAGGAACTACTTCTGCTAGACCAAATAACAAAAGAGTGCCCCGAAACACAGATACAAAAGCTTTATATAGGAATATACAAAGAAACGATTCAATTGGTGAAAATTAAAAATGAAGAGCATATCCATATTATTTTACAGATTTCGGCGAATATAATCTGTTTTGCTACTCTAAGTGGCTATTCTATTCTATGTAATGAAGAACTTGTGATTGTGAATTCTTGGATTCAGGAATTCCTATATAACTTAAGCGACACAATAAAGGCTTTTTCTATTCTTTTAGTAACGGATTTATGTATTGGATTCCACTCACCCCATGGTTGGGAACTGATGATTGGTTTGGTCTACAAAGATTTTGGATTTGCTCATAATGAGCAAATTATATCCGGTCTTGTTTCTACCTTTCCAGTCATTCTAGATACAATTTTGAAATATTGGATCTTTCATTATTTAAATCGTGTATCTCCTTCACTTGTAGTGATTTATCATTCAATGAATGAATGAACAACTCGTTTGATCCGCTGATATGAATCAAACAATAATGTTACTTTGTATATAAACAAGCAAGCCGCTTTGAATCTGATTCACTTTATACTTCTACCCGTGCAGGGTATTCAATTGCTCCTATATTCCAGTACAATTATTTCAGTCCAATGACAGAATTGTGGGTAGGGAACTAGGCTAGCTACCTACTTAATTTATTGTAGAAATTTCCGGGATCAATGATTGGACCATGCAAAATAGAAATACATTTTCTTGGGTAAAGGAACCGATAAATCGATCTATTTCTGTATTGATCATTATATATGTAATAACTCGGACATCTATTTCAAATGCATATCCTATTTTTGCGCAGCAGGGTTATGAAAATCCACGAGAAGCAACTGGACGTATTGTATGTGCCAATTGCCATTTAGCTAATAAACCAGTAGATATTGAGGTTCCACAAGCGGTACTCCCGGATACTGTATTTGAAGCAGTTGTTCGAATCCCTTATGATTCACAACTGAAACAAGTTCTTGCTAATGGTAAAAAGGGGGGTTTGAATGTAGGGGCTGTTCTTATTTTACCCGAGGGATTTGAACTAGCCCCCCCGGATCGTATATCTCCCGAGATGAAAGAAAAGATAGGCAATCTATCTTTTCAGAGCTATCGCCCCAATAAAAAAAATATTCTTGTAATAGGTCCCGTTCCTGGTCAAAAATATAGGGAAATTTTATTTCCCATTCTGTCTCCGGACCCCGCCGCTAAGAAGGACGCTCACTTCCTAAAATATCCTATATATGTAGGGGGCAACAGGGGTAGGGGTCAGATTTATCCAGATGGAAGCAAGAGTAATAATACAGTCTATAATGCTACAGCTGCAGGTACAATAACGAAAATTTTACGTAAAGAAAAAGGAGGATATGAAATATCCATCGCTGATGCATCGGACGGCCGCCAGGTGGTTGACAATATACCTCCAGGGCCAGAACTTCTTGTTTCAGAGGGTGAATCCATCAAACTTGATCAACCATTAACAAGTAATCCTAATGTAGGTGGATTTGGTCAGGGAGATGCAGAAATAGTACTTCAAGATCCATTACGGGTCCAAGGTTTGTTGTTCTTTTTGGCATCTGTTACTCTGGCACAAATCTTTTTGGTTCTAAAAAAGAAACAATTTGAGAAGGTTCAATTGTCCGAAATGAATTTCTAGGCCCGCGGATTCATCAAGTTATCAAAAAGAGATGCATTTTGGTTGATCGACATTGTATTATCCAAAAAAATCATGGAAAGCCCTTTTCTTGTTTTATTTATACGGTTTTCCACGCGATGTCGGAAATTACTTGTATACTACTTACTAGTACTAGTAAAAGTATGTTGCAAAGAAGACTAATTGATCTGATCCTT